GATCGAACATCAATTGCAACGATTCGATAGACGGCTCATTGGGATAGATATAGATGAACAATACCCCCCCTGGAACCGTATAGGAAGTTTTCTCCTCGTACGGCTCGAGAAAAAATGACTTAATTCGAAGTTTTGTCTATGTATCCAATTCTAATAAATTAAATAACAAACGGGCTTATAAAATCAATTAGACTACGATTCCAGTTTTTTTTCTTCCTGAAAAATGAAAAAGAAACCGCTCGTACTCATAACTCAAGTCGGATAACTCTCAAATAGCTCAAAGAAAAATCTTTAGTGAATTTCATTTATTGAGTAGTCTTTACTCCCTTTCGTTTATACCAGTTAAACGATTTCAAATTCTATTTGGATTCTTTAGTCGAATCCAGTTATTGAGACTATCGAAAGAATTAACAACTACAAAGGGTGTTTCCTTGTTTTTAAACCCTTTATTCCTATTTTAAATCATTGGGTTTAGACATTACTTCGGTGTTTCTTAATCTTTTCAAAGTGGCAGCAACATACCCTTTATTTATATTTATTTTATTTCTTTCTATCAAAGAATCCTATGGACGGTTGATTCTAGTATGATACACGTTGAATCACAAAATTTGGATCAATTTCAACAAGTTTTGCTTTTGAATTGGAAACTTGCTCGAATTGGATCCTTTCGATTGTCCATATATTTACGAAGTTGTTCCAGTTGATTGGCATTAACCCTAGATCCCTGCCCCTGAGAAATGAATTAATACTTTCGGTTCGAGCTCCATCATGAACTATTTACAACCCGACAAAAAACGAAGGGTTCAAGTGTAACAGAACAAACAATGTCGAGCCAAGAGCACCTCATTTCTAGACAAATCGAAAATGGTGGATGTAAAAATCCACAACGGGTTGTGTCCTTCAAGTCGCACGTTGCTTTCTACCACATCGTTTCAAACGAAGTTTTACCATAACATTCCTCTAATTTGGAACCGGTATGGAATTGATTCAATTACGGAATCATGAATAGTCATCGGTTCAGCTGTCCATAGACATCGCAATCTACACTTTTTCTTCTATATATGAATATATAATACATGAAACAATATTTTTCTGAAAAAATCCTAGCAAGACAACATTTTTAACATATTTAACAGACTAATAGAATATATATAAAATAGATAATAGAAAGAAAAAAGAAATCTATATCTATAATATATAGATATATATATGGAAATAATATATAAACGAATAAGTTTTGGAATCTGCATCTTCAAGTGACTTAATAAGATAAATTAAACGATTTCCTACTTTTTCAAAGATTCCACGTATAGGGAATCATTAAAAATATTTCTATATTTCTAAATGAAATTAACTATATTAAAATTAAATTAAACATCATTTTTGAATTTATTTTAGTTTGATTGGGTTGGGTTTGAAGAAAATTGGACAATAAGCACCGCCTTTGATCTTTATAGGCGGATCGGTCTTTCTTTTTGAAGTGACTCATCACTAATTTCAAATAAAGATTTGAAATAGATCAAAGAAACGAAGAAAGAAATAAGATAAGAAGAAAAAATCCTTTTTTTTCACGAGATGTATAAAAAAATAATGTAAGTTAATATTTGCATTTTGATTCTTTTAATCAGATTACGAAAATCAAAATCGAACAACAAATAGGTAAGATTTCTCCTATCTATCAGATAGACGGAACTGTTGTCACTATTTGTTGTTTGTTATAGATGTTTTATATCTACTATACTCTAGAATATGGGACTTGATCATTTGTTAATGAAATTCGAACAGACACAGATGTTTAAAGTAATATAGATTAACTGCTATCCACCCCCCCCACTTCCTTTTTAGATTATGTTATATTATGATAGGGTTTATATGGGAATAATGGAGAAATGGATCCGTGCTGGGACGGAAGGATTCGAACCTCCGAATGGCGGGACCAAAACCCGTTGCCTTACCACTTGGCCACGCCCCATTTCAATTGCTAATTGACACTAAGAAACAATAATATTGTTATTGGTTGTTTGTCAACTCCAGCCCAAATAAATATCTAGAAAGATTCCATATCTATAGAATATAGATCTTCTAGATCTATAGAATAGACCGGTATTCGAATTTTGATACATATAGATACAGAATTCAACTGAATTTATTGATCATTACATAGAATTCAATTAAGATATTGTATGAAAGTATCGTTTCTTCTATTCTCCTTTGAGAATTGGAGGATTTTTGGTTGTATGTATTCAAAGAAAAAGAAGGATTTTTTGTCTACCTTATTTACATTTACTTTCTTTTTCCTTATATCAAAAATGCAACCAAAATGCAATTATCTCCAAGAACAAAATGTCTGTTATGCTTAATATCGTTAGTTTGATCTGTATTAATTCGCCCCTTTATTCGAGTAGTTTTTTCTTCGGCAAATTGCCCGAAGCCTATGCTTTTTTGAATCCAATCGTAGATGTTATGCCAGTCATACCTCTGCTTTTTTTTCTCTTAGCTTTTGTTTGGCAGGCTGCTGTAAGTTTTCGATAAGATCCTGAATAATAATATCCTAGAAAATACATGATTTCCTCGAGAAAAAATTATAACAATTGACAAAAACAAAATCAGATAAGTTTTAGAGTATGAACCCTCGATTCATACATTGAAATTCGTGAATAGTCGGCATAAATCAGGCTTACCCCCATTTCCTCGTTTTTGAGCCTTTCCAGTCATCCAGTCAAAGACCCTAACCCTATTAGGGTCTACCACAATATCTAAATTTGGATATAAGCGCAAATTTCATTTTTGTTAATGAAAAACAAATGAATTTGTGACAATACATTTCTTGGTATCAAAATAGGATATGTGGTAAAAAAATGGAAGATCTATTCTCTTTTTTTCTAAAAAATCATCTTGGAGATTGTGTAATGCTTACTCTGAAACTCTTCGTTTATACCGTAGTGATATTTTTTGTTTCTCTCTTTATCTTTGGATTCCTATCTAATGATCCGGGGCGTAATCCTGGACGTGAAGAATAAAATACAAAAGGTTTCTTGATTCATTTTCAAATTTTCTTAGTATTTTCTCTATTCACACGTTTCACTAAGATTTTCAAAAATTGAAAAAAAAAAGAACTAAAAATAATAAAATAGAATATTAATATATAAATAAAATATAAATCAATAAAGTAACCAACGGAAACGGAAAGAGAGGGATTCGAACCCTCGGTACGAATAACTCGTACAACGGATTAGCAATCCGACGCTTTAGTCCACTCAGCCATCTCTCCCAAATGAAAAAGAGAATTACTACATTACAATTACACATAATCTAAAGAGTTTTTCTTTCTCTCGTTTCTTTCTCTATTCTATTATTTCTATATAGAGATCCACAAATCAGGAATTTCCTTTATCTAAAAGATGGACTCGAACGCGCCAACACTCGAACAAAAAAAAGAAGCAAGACCTCTTTGTGTTGATTTTGTTCGAAAGGCCCTTCTTATTCTCACGACCCGGCATGGTTAGTACCTAGCCGGGCTCTTTTTTTTTGTTCCAACAAATTATAGAGAAATAATGATTTATTTTTTTTTGAAAACAAAAAAGACTTTTTATTATTATATTCAATTCAATATAAAATATTCAAGCAACAACAAAAAGAAAAAATACTATTTCAATTATTTTCTTGTTAGATTTTACCCGAACTAAAAAAAAACTATCGATTCTTCTACAATACTTTTTTGTGTTATGATTTTAATGTTTTTTTTGATCCGTATCTAACTTCTTCAGCGAAAACTTTAGTTATTTAATAATTTCAATTAAATAATTTTTTGGAGCCTCTTTTCCGAATCTCATTAAATTTGGATCTACTCGTGAAAAAGTTCAGCACGCTCCTTTTGACGATTCTTTGATAATCCTATCTTGATCATACTCAATTAACATGCTCGACAAAAGGTCCATTTGTATACAATAATAATATTGTAGCGGGTATAGTTTAGTGGTAAAAGTGCGACTCGTTCTATTAACCCTTATAGAGTTAAAGGGTCTTTCGGTTTTATTCATATTCCGATCAAAAACTTTATTTCTTAAAAGGATTCAATCCTTTACCTCTCAATGAGCAATTCGAGAAAAAATACGAATTCTCGTGATTTGTATCCATGAGTCACTTAATAAATTGAAAAATTGGATTATGAAATTGCGAAACATAATTTTTGAATTGGACCAAGACTTCCAATTGAATAAGTATGAGTAAAGGATCCATGGCTAAAGATAAAAAGAAACTTCTAATCGTAACTAAATCCTCCATTTTTTTCTAAAAAAATAAATTGGAGCAAAATAGCTATTCAGCGATGACTTTGGTTTACTAGAGACATCGGCGTATTGTTTTAGCTCGGTGGAAACAAAATCTTTTTCCTTAGGATCCTATGAAATAGAAATAGAGAACGAAGTAACTAGAAAGGTTGTCAGAATCACCTTCTCCTAGAAGGATCATCTAGAAAGCGATTCGTTTTGTCTGTATTCAAATAAAAAGCTGACGTAGGTGTTATGGGGATAATTTTGTTCGTTTTGTTCACCTCTTAGATCTAAGAATTTACTCACTTTCCATAAAGGAGCCGAATGAAACCAAAGTTTCATGTTCGGTTTTGAATTAGAGACGTTCAAAGAACTGAATCGACGTCGACTATAACCCCTAGCCTTCCAAGCTAACGATGCGGGTTCGATTCCCGCTACCCGCTTTTTCTTTTTTTTCGAAATATTCTATTAGAATTCTATTCTAGAATATAGATAATACATTATGACTTGATATTTGATTATGATTAGTGAATCGTTGAATATACAATTCCAAAAATTCTCTCACATATAATCCGATTTTTATGTTTTCAACTCAAGAAAAATACGAAAAAACCGGAATGAACGGCGTCCATTGTCTAATGGATAGGACAGAGGTCTTCTAAACCTTTGGTATAGGTTCAAATCCTATTGGACGCAATTTATTTCCATCTATTTTTTTTATTTCGATAA